CTTGGTCGAGTCACATATTTCGCACTTACCGCGTGTTTTCTTGTTTTGTAAATTTGATTTATGCTGTGTTTTATTGACTCGTTTCCTATCATGGTTGAAGGATTCAAAATCGATGGGATAACCCTTTTCGAAATCCGAAAAACTTACCATAGAACTCCTTGGATTATCTGTCAACCGCTCAATCAATTACTTCTTCGAAATGCTAAAAAAAAAGATTACTATTTTCTATTTTTTTTATTAACTTGATTTTCTTTTAGAAATATATGCCCAATATTGTTTTTCCTTCATTGATTTGATTCTTTTTTGAATGGATACTGGGATTCATATTGAAAATAATCAGAAATTTAGAAATTAGAAAATCATAAGAGTTTCTTTTCCATTATTTCAGATTGATTGGAATCAACAAAAATCAAATAGATAAAGGAAAGAAATAGATGAAGCAAAGAAAAAAAATGGAGATACTATGTACATTCTATCTATTTAATTGATATTAACGTGTATGAAGATACATATACATATCATATTTGTATATTGATCTCGATTCTGTTTGTATCTTTATACATTACAATAAGAGAAATAGATAGTATGGTTGAAAGATTCATTTATGAATCTTTCGGCCATACTATCGGATCTCACAGGCTACTACTGATTCTAGTTCGTTCATTTCATTTAAAATGGGAAATTGAATTTTTTTAGTTCTTAAATCATTGATAAGAACTACGAAATCAAGTTTCATTCAAATTAATCACTTTGACTGACAGTTTTTACGTATATTATAAGCAAAAAAGCAGTAGGAACTAGAATGAACAGTGCAGTAGCAATAAATGCGAGAATATTTACTTCCATAATCTCATCGTTTCGTTTTTTTTTTTTACTTCGCAATAACTCCGGATTTAATCCCATAGAGATGATAAATCTTTCGCTTGTAAATTCAATGTGATCGATTCGATTTCGATGATATTGAATCGGATCAATATCATGAATAACAATATCCGAGCTATCAAGTCGATTCATCGTCGAGAATTCAATAGTATAACATAGGCAGATCTTTTATCCACATACCAATAGAACCTTCGATTCTTGATTCACTCAAAAGAATTCCTTGCCTTTAATTTAATACTTTATTAATACTTTATTTTGATTTATCATTCTTTTCCACCCTGTCTTTTCGATAACCTACCGCCTTTCTTTTTCTTGTACAACGATCTAACCGCTTTCCACTTCCATTGTTTCCAAAGAGTTTACAAATAAACCCAAACAAACAGTCGAAAGAAAATAAAAAAAGAAAGGGAAGGAGTTAAGTTCTAAACTCCTTTTTTTAATGATCTACTTTTCTTGGAAAACAAAGAAAAAGGAGTGTGATAAAGACGAATGTTGATATAAAAAAAGAGTATTTCATCAAATTTACTATTTTAAAAGTTTATTAAAGGTTAAAGTCTGTTCTTTCTTCGACAAATACCCTTCCCTTAAAAAAAAGATTACTCATTCCTTCTCTAAGAAGAGCTGGGCGAGATCCTTGGTTGATCTTTATTTTATTAAGAATATCTCCTTTCCTTGTATTAGGAATCGAACGCATATATCAAAAGTTCCGCGTAAAATTGGAATGAAATCGTTTGTTTCAAATTCAAACTAGTAATTGAGGTTACACAAAATTGAAACCAAAAAGATTTCTAAAAGTATTTTATCAAAGTAATTTTCTTAAATTCATTTTGTATCGTACAAGAAATGACTTCCATTTGTGTATGCGCTCCCGGAAACCATCTGGTACTCGATTCTATTACATACGCCCATGGGGGTAGTTGAAAAAAAAACCAGACCCAACACAGCATCTCTTGGAATCCTGAATATGATACTACCAATAATTGTAATTGTAGCAATTCACACATGCCCCTTTGATACCGATTGGCGCTAAATGCGAAACGAAAACGAAAAAGAAGGATACCATTACCATTGGGAATGAAACTCTACCCCTTGTACCCAGTTTAACAGAAAATGGAGAGACATATTGATGTTTTTTTTTATTTTTTATTGGATTTGGATACGTCGGGACTGACGGGGCTCGAACCCGCAGCTTCCGCCTTGACAGGGCGGTGCTCTGACCAATTGAACTACAATCCCGGAGAAATAAAATGTACAGCATCCATATTCTTATAATTTCATTCAAACCTTTTCTATTTAGATTAAAAGCGCCCTGTTGTAACAGAGACGTGAGTGATATCCACATGAATATACACTTTAGTGAAAGCTGCACGCATTGCTGATTATTAGTAACCCTTTCGTTATTGCCAAATCGGTTGAGAATCCATTTTTCAACGAAAAAAAGAGTATCTTTTTCTTTATTTTATTCTTTTCATTAGACTTTCATACTTAATAATCCTGATATGAATCTAGATCGTTAGTAAGATCAGAATCCGAATTTATGGGACCAAATAAATAGAATAGAACAAATAAAAAAAATAAATAGCGGTGGGGATATATCAGAAAATTTGACTTTTTGGATTCTTTCGTATCCGCCATTTCTGGAAAACAAAGGGTATTATATCATTTCATGGTGAATCCACGAATTTTTGGGCCGAGCTGGATTTGAACCAGCGTAGACATATTGCCAACGAATTTACAGTCCGTCCCCATTAACCGCTCGGGCATCGACCCAGGAAGAACCAATTCGAGTCTTATTGATAATCCACGATCAACTTCCTTTCATAGTACCCTACCCCCAGGGGAAGTCGAATCCCCGCCGCCTCCTTGAAAGAGAGATGTCCTGAACCACTAGACGATGGGGGCATACTTGCCCGACCGCCATCATACTATGCTCATAGTATGAACAGTTTTTTGAAATTGTCAATATAATGGAATGAATGGTATGACTAGATCCAAAGGATCTTTATGTTTTTTCTGATCCCATACCATAGCAATTTTTGATTCATATTCGTCATTTCTATTCATAAATCACTCATTCTAATATGCATTCTATTCTAGAAAATTGATATTAAAAAAAAAATAATAATAAAACTTTTTGCGGAAGTGATTGGTTCGACATAAAAGAAGATTAAACTTCATTTCTTCCACCTTCATTCATTGATTCACTTCTTGTTAAGATGAGAGGGGCGTATCTCTATATCACACTAAGCCAGGAAATTAACAAACGAGAAATCTGAAAATTTGAGAGCTGGGATCCACAGGTTATCAAAATTGTTTTCTCTCTAAAAATTGGGTTCCGGGGACAACCCAAATCTCGTCATCACATGCTTCAATGAAATATCTTGGATCTACGTCGAATTGGCAGGTACATGTATCAATCAAATGAATTTCGTTTCGTTCTGATGGGGTCAGGTCAATTCAAGCCAATTCCATTAGGGTTGGTTTTGAACCAATTCATTTTGTTGATATTTCTCAAATCCAATATCAATAAACCAAAATTACCTTATACTTATATTCCTTAAGTAAATCCAAATTCTCGTTTCCGAAGGGGTCGCTAACCACTATGAGTCTACTGTATATACTTAATAATATATATAGATAGATAGATCTATCTTATGCGCCTACTGACTCATTCAATAATTGAATCAAAGGGCCCTTTTAACTCAGTGGTAGAGTAACGCCATGGTAAGGCGTAAGTCATCGGTTCAAATCCGATAAGGGGCTTTTTGGCCGTTTTCATAAAAAACCTCAAGCTCAAGTGTTAATATTCCTATTTAAACGAAGAATAAAGATAGTGTTGATATTTTTTTGTAATAAAAACAATGTAGAATAATGTAATTCTAAACTATATATTTAATGATAATAAGTTACCCACCCTTATTATAATGAGTAATGAGTTTTAGTATACTAATTAGAAGAGTCATTCTATTTATAAAAGAAAGTTGAACAGTTGTTTATTATAATGAGTAATGATAAGTTGTCTCGGCAATCGCCAAATACTTTTCTTTTCCATTATTCCAGTCAAGTCCATTGTAAAGATTAGAAATCAGCAAAAGAAAAAGTAAGTGGACCTAACCCATTGAATCATGACTACATCCACTATTCTGATATTAAAATTTCAAATTCGATAGATATGAAATTGGAACAGTAGATCCTTTTTTTATTTTATATTTCTTTTGACTCTTCACGAATCTGTCGATATTTCCGATTAAATCTTCTTGTTCCTAGATGTTCCATAGGAATAACTTGATATTCTGTTCCTCTACAGAAAAAGGTTTATTTCAAGTTACAACACAAGAGATATTTCCAATATCTTTCGATTCCCGAACACAAAAAGATCGATTGGGATTTCTATCTAATATTCTAATTTCTATCTATATAAGATTTATATAAATAGAAATCGGATCAAGGCTTCGTGTATCAAATATTTTCATATCAATGCATACGATCTTTTTGTTTTGTTCCGACAATGTGAGGAGAGTGGATGTGAGAAAGAAACTTTCATTTACAGTCTCCTATTATTTAATTTAATATTGTATTGAATTTAAAAATTCAAAATCGGAAATTCTCTTTTTGTCTATGACATATATCTGACATAGAAAAATAAATAGAAAAATATTCGAAGTGTATTTCTTGCTTCGACCCGTGAAAAAAATACTCTGGAGTTTTATATTAATCTGAAAGAAAAGGAAATATAACAAAGAGGACAATAAATAAAAGAAAATGAAAAAAGAAAGCAATAAAATATATACTACTGTAGTAGTTTAATACCCATAGAAAGTAGAAGAGTACATTAAAATATTTTTTTCTCAATCTCACGGACAAGAGCCAAGAATAAGATTAGTTGATAGAACGAGATGAGTAGGAGTGAGTCTGGGAATCAACCAGTAAGGAGAGAAGGGATCGCTTCTTCCTTGAATTGAAGAATTGAAGAGTTCTTTCAAAAGATTAATGTATCTGGTTGATAAGTCATAAGACAATTCATGGTTCATGGTCAGACGATTATTAAGAATAGGAGGAATAAACGAATTGAGTTCATGGATTTACCTAAGCTAGTCTATGGACCACTAAAAGGTTTT